GCTGGCGTAGCTTAAATAAAGCATAACACTGAAGATGTTAAGATGAACTGTCGCAGGTTCCGCGAGCACAAAGGTTTGGTCCTGACTTTATTATCAGCTTTAACCCAATTTACACATGCAAGCCTCCGCAATCCCGTGAGGATGCCCTCAATCCCCCGTCCGGGGACGAGGAGCCGGTATCAGGCACAAATATTAGCCCAAGACGCCTTGCTTAGCCACACCCCCAAGGGAATTCAGCAGTGATAAACATTGAGCCATAAGTGAAAACTTGACTTAGTCAGGGTTAAGAGGGCCGGTTAAACTCGTGCCAGCCACCGCGGTTATACGAGAGGCCCAAGTTGATAAGCCCGGCGTAAAGAGTGGTTATGGAACCCGCCCCCACTAAAGCTAAAGAGCCCCTAAGCTGTTATACGCACTTGGAAGCTTGAACCCCTGACACGAAAGTAGCTTTATCTTCTCCTGAACCCACGATAGCTGGGGCACAAACTGGGATTAGAAACCCCACTATGCCCTGCCGTAAACTTAGATATTTAATCACAACAAATATCCGCCTGGGGACTACGAGCGTTAGCTTAAAACCCAAAGGACTTGGCGGTGCTTCAGACCCCCCTAGAGGAGCCTGTTCTAGAACCGATAACCCCCGTTCAACCTCACTATTCCTTGCTTTTCCCGCCTATATACCGCCGTCGCCAGCTTACCCTGTGAAGGTACTACAGTAAGCAAAACGGGCATTGCCCAGAACGTCAGGTCGAGGTGTAGCGTACGGAGTAGGAAGAAATGGGCTACATTATCTGAAACAGATTATTCACGGAGGGTCACCTGAAACGGCGACCCGAAGGTGGATTTAGCAGTAAGGGGAGAATAGAGCGCCCCCCTGAAGCCGGCTCTGAAGCGCGCACACACCGCCCGTCACTCTCCCCAACAGCATAACAACTAGTTATTTAACCCAAGAACAGCTACAAGGGGAGGCAAGTCGTAACATGGTAAGTGTACCGGAAGGTGCGCTTGGAATAACCAGGGTGTGGCTGAGATAGTTAAGCATCTCCCTTACACCGAGAAGACATCCATGCAAGTTGGATCGCCCTGAACCAAACAGCTAGCTCAACCTAAATGACGAGATTGATAACATAGAATAGTCTTTCATAAACTAACCAAACCAACTAAATCATTCGACCACCCCAGTACGGGCGACAGAAAAGGACTAATGAAGCCATAGAAAAAGTACCGCAAGGGAAAGCTGAAATAGAGCTGAAACAGCGCACTAAAGTAAATAAAAGCAGAGACTAAGCCTCGTACCTTTTGCATCATGATCTAGCCAGTAATTTCAAGCGAAGAGACCTCTAGTTTGAACCCCCGAAACCGGACGAGCTACTTCGGGACAGCCTATTGCAGGGCCAACCCGTCTCTGTGGCAAAAGAGTGGGAAGATCCCCGAGTAGAGGTGAAAGATCTACCGAGTCAGGTTATAGCTGGTTACCCAGGAAATGAATAGAAGTTCAGCCCCGCCGAACCCTCGTACACAACAGTTTTACTTGAATTAAGTTATTAGGATACCCGCGGGAGTTAGTCAAAGGAGGTACAGCTCCCTTAACAAAGGATACAACCTTCACAGGAGGCTAAGGAATTCATCAAACCAAGGCCACAGGTTTTAGTGGGCCTAAAAGCAGCCATCTGAATAGAAAGCGTTAAAGCTCAAACCAAAAAAAGCCTATTATATTATCATTTTATCCTCAATGCCCCTAAAAATACTGGGCCTCCCTATGCTCACATAGGAAAGACCATGCTAGAACGAGTAATAAGAAGAACGAACTTCTCCCCGCACATGTGTAAGTCGAATCGGACCACCCATCGACAATTAACGAACCCAATAAAAGAGGGCCATGCATAATTGCTGTACCAGGCCAAGAAAACCATGCAAAACCTAATCGTTACCCCCACACAGGAGTGCTAAAAACTAAGGGAAAGACTTAAAGAAGGAAAAGGAACTCGGCAAACCTAAACCTCGCCTGTTTACCAAAAACATCGCCTCCTGCCCACTCAGCATAGGAGGTCCCGCCTGCCCTGTGACCAAAAGTTTAACGGCCGCGGTATTTTAACCGTGCAAAGGTAGCGCAATCAATTGTCTTTTAAATGAAGACCTGTATGAATGGCATAACGAGGGTTTAACTGTCTCTTTTTTCAGGTCAATGAAACTGATCTGTCCGTGCAGAAGCGGACATATTAACACAAGACGAGAAGACCCTATGGAGCTTTAGACGCCCACCACCCGCGAAAAGCAGCCTACCTAAACAGATGCTCTAAACAACGCGGTCCTGGTACAAACGTCTTCGGTTGGGGCGACCGCGGAGGAGAACAAAGCCTCCGAGAGGAATGGGAACAAACCCTAAAACCAAGAGCCACAGCTCTAAGTCACAAAAAATTTGACCGACAATGATCCGGCTTACTGCCGATCAACGGACCAAGTTACCCTAGGGATAACAGCGCAATCCCCTCCCAGAGTCCATATCGACGAGGGGGTTTACGACCTCGATGTTGGATCAGGACATCCTAATGGTGCAGCCGCTATTAAGGGTTCGTTTGTTCAACGATTAAAGTCCTACGTGATCTGAGTTCAGACCGGAGTAATCCAGGTCAGTTTCTATCTGTGAAGCTACCCTTCCTAGTACGAAAGGACCGGAATGATGAGGCCCATGCTACCAGCACGCCTCCCCCCAACCTGATGAAGACAACTGAATCAGACAAAGGGGGGCTACCCCCGGCCCAAGAGAAGGGCCGCGCTAGAGTGGCAGAGCCTGGTAATTGCAGGAGGCCTAAGACCTCCCACCCAGAGGTTCAAATCCTCTCTCTAGCTATGCTCCACATCCTATTAGTTCATATCATCAACCCCCTTGCCTACATCGTCCCGGTGCTTTTAGCGGTAGCCTTTTTGACTCTTATTGAGCGGAAAGTCCTAGGGTACATGCAGCTGCGAAAAGGACCCAATGTTGTCGGACCATACGGGCTTCTTCAGCCCATTGCGGACGGAGTTAAGCTCTTTATCAAAGAGCCGGTCCGACCATCCACATCGTCCCCATTTCTTTTCCTTGCCACCCCTGCTCTCGCACTAACCCTGGCTCTTACCCTCTGGGCCCCGCTTCCCCTCCCCTATCCAGTGACAGACTTAAATCTAAGCATGTTGTTCATTTTAGCAATGTCGAGCCTAGCCGTCTATTCTATCCTTGGCTCAGGGTGGGCCTCCAATTCTAAATATGCCCTCATCGGGGCCCTACGAGCAGTAGCTCAAACCATTTCCTATGAAGTTGCCCTAGGATTAATTCTCCTCTGTACAATCGTGTTCACGGGAGGTTTCACGCTGTCCATGTTTTCCACTGCCCAGGAAGGAATCTGACTTCTTGTCCCGGCTTGGCCGTTGGCAGCTATATGATATATTTCTACTCTGGCAGAGACCAACCGAGCCCCCTTTGATCTTACCGAAGGGGAATCTGAACTAGTCTCGGGGTTTAATGTAGAGTACGCGGGCGGCCCCTTTGCCCTATTCTTCCTCGCGGAATATGCAAATATCTTGTTTATGAACACCTTATCCGCTATTCTTTTTATGGGCGCCTCCCACTTCCCGTCCCTTCCCGAACTTACCACAATCAGCATTATGATTAAGGCCGCCTTCCTTTCAGCCGTGTTCCTCTGAGTTCGAGCCTCCTACCCCCGATTCCGATATGATCAGCTGATGCACCTGGTGTGAAAAAACTTCCTCCCCCTGACCCTGGCACTGATTTTATGACACATCTCCCTGCCAGTCGGGACCGCCGGACTCCCCCCACAACTATAAGCACGACGGAGCTGTGCCTGAACGCCTAAGGGCCACTTTGATAGAGTGAACCAAGGGGGTTAGACTCCCCCCGGCTCCTTAGAAAAAAGGGATTCGAACCCATCCTCCAGAGATCAAAACTCTGGGTGCTTCCACTACACCACTTTCTAGCAAGGTCAGCTAAATAAGCTTTCGGGCCCATACCCCGAACATGTTGGTTAAAATCCTTCCCCTGCTAATGAATCCTTACGTACTTGCCATTCTCCTGTTTAGCCTAGGGCTTGGGACTACATTAACCTTTGCCAGCTCACATTGACTCCTGGCATGAATGGGGCTGGAGATCAACACTCTCGCTATTGTCCCACTAATAGCCTACAAACACCACCCCCGAGCAGTTGAAGCAACAACCAAATATTTTCTCACTCAAGCCACAGCTGCCGCCATGATTCTGTTTGCCAGCACAACCAATGCGTGGATGACCGGGGAATGAGAGATTACCCAACTCTCCAATCCAATTGCCTGCACCATCGCAATAACAGCTTTAGCACTAAAAATCGGACTAGCTCCCACCCACTTCTGGTTACCAGAAGTCCTTCAAGGAATCACCCTTACCACCGGACTAATCCTATCCACTTGACAAAAACTTGCCCCCTTCGCCCTAATCCTGCAGGTCGCAGAGAACGCCCATCCGTATCTCCTAACAGTCTTAGCAGTCTGCTCAACCTTGGTAGGGGGATGAGGAGGACTCAACCAAACTCAGCTACGGAAGATCCTAGCATACTCTTCGGTCGCGCACTTAGGATGAATGATTTTAGTAGCCCAAATAGCACCCCACATAACCCTTTTAGCACTAATCACCTACATTATGATGACGACAGCAGCCTTCCTCACCCTCAACAAGGTTGATTCGACAAAGACCGTTACCCTCGCCTCAACCTGGACCAAAGCCCCCACTCTCAGTGCACTGGCCTGCTTAATCCTCCTCTCCCTGGGAGGCCTACCGCCTCTTACAGGGTTTATGCCTAAATGATTTATTCTTCAGGAAGTTTCTAACCAAGGCTTCCCCCTTACGGCCACAGTTATTGCACTGACAGCCCTTTTAAGCCTATACTTCTACCTCCGACTGTCCTATGCAATGACCCTTACTCTGTCCCCCTATACTACCAACTTCTCCGCACCTTGACGTGCTCCCACCAAACAGCCAACCCTCCTGCTTTCCTCAGCCGTCGTGATGGCGACCTGTCTTCTTCCTCTTACGCCATCGGCGCTAGCCCTTTTGGCCTAAGGGCTTAGGATAGCATGTAGACCAAGAGCCTTCAAAGCTCCAAGCAGGAGTGAAAATCTCCTAGCCCTTGATAAGACTTGCGGGACTTTATCCCACATCTTCTGAATGCAACCCAGATACTTTAATTAAGCTAAAGCCTTTTCTAGATGGGAAGGCCTCGATCCTACAAAATCTTAGTTAACAGCTAAGCGCCCTAACCAGCGAGCATCCATCTACTTTCCCCGCCGTCCGGGGACAAAGGCGGGGAAAGCCCCGGTAGGCGTTAGCCTACGTTTTCAGGTTTGCAACCTGACGTGATCTTCACTACAGAGCTCTGGTAAGAAGAGGAGTTAAACCTCTGTACTCGGAGCTACAATCCGCCGCCTAAACCTTCGGCCATCCTACCTGTGGCAATTACACGTTGATTTTTCTCAACTAATCATAAAGACATTGGCACCCTCTATCTAGTATTTGGTGCCTGAGCAGGGATGGTCGGAACCGCCCTAAGCCTACTAATTCGGGCAGAATTAAGCCAGCCCGGAGCACTTCTTGGAGACGATCAAATCTACAATGTTATCGTTACCGCACACGCTTTCGTGATGATTTTCTTCATAGTAATGCCAATCCTGATCGGAGGATTCGGAAACTGACTTGTCCCTCTTATGATCGGGGCCCCAGACATGGCATTCCCTCGAATGAACAATATGAGCTTCTGACTCCTACCTCCCTCTTTCCTTCTTCTCCTGGCCTCCTCTGGAGTAGAAGCTGGGGCGGGAACCGGGTGAACAGTCTACCCGCCCTTAGCAGGTAACCTGGCCCACGCCGGAGCATCAGTCGATTTAACGATTTTCTCTCTTCACTTAGCGGGTATTTCATCAATTCTTGGGGCCATTAACTTCATTACCACAATCATTAACATGAAACCCCCTGCAATTTCGCAATATCAAACCCCGCTCTTCGTCTGAGCCGTTCTTGTAACTGCTGTTCTCCTCCTTCTCTCTCTCCCAGTCCTAGCTGCCGGGATTACTATGCTTCTTACTGATCGAAATCTCAACACAACATTCTTCGACCCAGCAGGAGGAGGGGACCCCATCCTATATCAACACTTATTCTGATTCTTTGGCCACCCGGAAGTTTATATTCTTATTCTCCCAGGCTTTGGAATGATCTCACATATTGTAGCCTACTACGCCGGAAAGAAAGAACCTTTTGGATACATGGGAATGGTCTGAGCAATGATGGCCATCGGACTACTTGGATTTATCGTCTGAGCCCACCACATGTTCACAGTAGGAATGGACGTAGACACTCGAGCATACTTTACATCAGCAACAATGATTATTGCCATTCCAACAGGGGTGAAAGTTTTCAGCTGACTTGCCACTCTGCACGGAGGGTCTATCAAATGAGAAACACCTCTTCTTTGAGCTCTAGGGTTCATTTTCCTTTTCACAGTAGGCGGCCTAACAGGGATCGTATTATCAAATTCTTCCCTAGACATCGTACTTCACGACACTTATTATGTCGTAGCACACTTCCACTATGTTCTATCAATGGGTGCCGTATTTGCAATCATGGCTGCATTTGTTCACTGATTCCCGCTATTCTCAGGGTACACTCTGCACAGCACCTGAACAAAAATCCACTTTGGAGTTATGTTCGTAGGGGTTAATTTAACCTTCTTCCCACAACACTTCCTAGGTCTTGCAGGAATGCCACGGCGATACTCAGACTACCCAGACGCCTACACCCTCTGAAATACAGTATCCTCAATCGGATCGCTAATCTCCCTAGTAGCTGTAATCATGTTCTTATTTATTCTATGAGAAGCATTCGCCGCTAAGCGAGAAGTCTCATCAGTAGAATTAACTATGACAAATGTAGAATGACTACACGGCTGCCCACCTCCTTACCACACCTTTGAGGAGCCAGCTTTTGTTCAAGTTCAAGCAAAATAACGAGAAAGGGAGGAATCGAACCCCCGTGAGATGGTTTCAAGCCAACTGCATGGCCACTCTGCCACTTTCTTAAATAAGACACTAGTAAAACCATTACCTTGCCTTGTCGAGGCAAAATTGTGGGTTAAACTCCCGCGTGCCTTAGCTTTAGAGCTAAATGGCACATCCCTCCCAACTAGGATTGCAAGACGCGGCCTCCCCTGTAATAGAAGAACTCTTACACTTCCACGACCACGCCCTAATGATCGTTCTCTTAATTAGCGTTTTGGTTCTTTATATTATTGTATCAATGGTGTCAACCAAACTTACTGATAAATACATTCTAGACTCCCAAGAGATCGAAATCGTATGAACTATCCTGCCAGCTGTCATCCTGATTATGATTGCACTTCCCTCACTTCGAATTCTCTATCTAATGGACGAGATTAACGACCCCCACTTAACTATTAAAGCTATAGGACACCAATGATACTGAAGCTACGAATACACAGACTACGAAGACCTAGGCTTCGATTCATACATAGTCCCCACCCAAGATCTCACCCCAGGTCAGTTCCGACTGCTAGAAACGGATCATCGAATGGTAGTCCCAATGGAGTCCCCAATTCGAGTTCTTGTCTCAGCTGAAGACGTACTCCACTCATGAGCTGTCCCTGCCCTAGGCGTAAAAATGGACGCAGTCCCAGGCCGACTTAATCAAACAGCCTTTATTGCCTCCCGCCCCGGGGTCTTCTACGGGCAATGTTCCGAAATCTGTGGCGCAAATCACAGCTTTATGCCAATTGTGGTGGAAGCTGTCCCTCTAGAACATTTCGAAAACTGATCCTCACTAATACTTGAAGACGCCTCACTAGGAAGCTAAATTGGGCCTAGCGTCAGCCTTTTAAGCTGAAGATTGGTGACCCCCAACCACCTCTAGTGACATGCCTCAACTTAACCCCGCCCCTTGATTTGCGATTCTCGTATTCACATGATTAATTTTTCTTACCATCATTCCCCCAAAAGTTTTAGCACACAACTTCAATAACGAACCCACTACTGTAGGAGCAAGCAAGCCCAAACCCGAACCTTGAAACTGACCATGATACTAAGCTTTTTTGACCAATTTGCAAGCCCGACCTATATAGGAATTCCACTAATTGCTGTAGCAATTGCACTCCCCTGAACACTCTACCCCACCCCTACTTCGCGGTGATTAAATAACCGGGTGCTCACCCTCCAAGGATGATTTATCAATCGTTTTACCCAACAGCTTCTGCTACCTCTAAATGTAGGGGGACACAAATGAGCAGTTTTATTTACGTCTCTAATGGTATTCCTTATTACCATTAACATGCTTGGCCTTTTACCCTACACCTTCACACCAACAACCCAGCTTTCCCTCAATATAGGAATTGCTGTCCCGCTATGACTAGCCACGGTAATCATCGGAATGCGAAACCAGCCTACCGCAGCCCTAGGACACCTTCTTCCGGAAGGAACCCCCGTCCCCCTAATCCCCGTCCTTATTATCATCGAAACAATCAGCTTATTCATTCGACCTTTAGCCTTAGGAGTCCGACTCACCGCCAATCTTACTGCCGGACACCTACTGATCCAACTTATCGCCACAGCAGCATTTGTCCTTCTACCTATTATGCCAACTGTCGCCATTCTGACCGCCACAGTTTTATTCCTCCTTACTCTTCTAGAAGTTGCAGTAGCAATGATTCAAGCATATGTTTTCGTGCTTCTCCTAAGCCTTTACCTGCAAGAAAACGTCTAATGGCCCACCAAGCACACGCATTCCACATGGTAGACCCGAGCCCCTGACCACTTACCGGAGCAGTCGGCGCCCTGCTACTAACCTCAGGCACCGCAATTTGGTTCCACTTCCATTCAATTACCCTGATGACGCTAGGGTTAATTCTAACCCTTTTAACAATGTACCAGTGATGACGGGACGTCGTACGAGAAGGAACCTTCCAAGGACACCACACCCCTCCCGTCCAAAAAGGTCTTCGATACGGCATGATTTTGTTCATTACATCAGAAGTCTTCTTCTTTGCAGGGTTCTTCTGAGCCTTCTACCACTCCAGCTTAGCCCCCACCCCAGAACTAGGCGGATGCTGACCCCCAACAGGAATTACCACCCTAGACCCGTTCGAAGTTCCCCTTCTCAACACGGCCGTACTCCTAGCTTCCGGTGTTACCGTTACATGAGCGCACCACAGCCTTATGGAAGGAGAACGGAAACAAGCAATTCAGTCCCTCGTATTAACTATCCTTCTAGGTTTCTATTTTACCTTCCTTCAGGCCCTAGAATATTATGAAGCCCCATTTACCATTGCGGACGGGGTGTATGGATCAACCTTCTTCGTGGCCACAGGCTTCCACGGGCTCCACGTTATCATCGGATCAACATTCCTGGCCGTCTGCCTACTCCGCCAAGTACTATTCCATTTCACTTCCAACCACCACTTCGGGTTCGAAGCAGCTGCCTGATATTGACACTTTGTCGACGTAGTTTGACTATTCCTTTACGTCTCTATCTACTGATGAGGATCATAATCTTTCTAGTACAAAAGACAGTACAGGTGGCTTCCAACCATCTAATCTTGGTTAAAGTCCAAGGAAAGATAATGAGCCTAATCATAACAATTTTAACAATCGCATCCTTATTATCCCTGGTCCTAGTAATTGTGTCCTTCTGGCTCCCCCAAATGAACCCGGACTCGGAGAAGCTATCCCCATACGAATGTGGATTTGACCCTCTAGGATCCGCCCGACTTCCATTCTCACTGCGATTCTTCCTGGTCGCAATCCTCTTCCTACTTTTTGACCTGGAAATTGCTCTTCTCCTCCCGCTTCCCTGAGGAAACCAACTGCTAAACCCACTGACCACTGTCTCCTGAGCCACTGCCGTCTTAGTCCTCTTAATTCTAGGATTAATCTATGAGTGAACCCAGGGGGGCTTAGAATGAGCTGAGTAGGGAATTAGTCCAACAAAGACTTCTGATTTCGGCTCAGACAATTATGGTTAGAGTCCATAATTCCCTTATGACGCCAGTACATTTCAGCTTTAGCACAGCATTTATTCTTGGGCTAGTAGGCCTAGCGTTCCATCGAACCCATCTTATCTCAGCACTACTCTGCCTAGAGGGGATGATACTTTCCCTATTCATAGCCCTCTCCCTCTGAACACTCCAAGCAGAGGCAACCAATTTCTGCACTGCGCCAATGCTCTTACTTGCTTTTTCTGCCTGCGAAGCCAGCACAGGACTAGCCCTTCTCGTAGCCACAGCCCGCACTCACGGCACAGACCGCCTGCAAAGCCTTAACCTCCTACAATGCTAAAGATTCTCATTCCCACCCTTATGCTCTTCCCAACAATCTGGCTAACCCCTAAGAAATGACTTTGGACTGCCGCAGTGACACACAGCCTCCTTATTGCGCTACTGAGCCTCACCTGACTAAACTGGGCAGCGGAGACCGGGTGGACTCTCCCTAACACCTACATGGCAATCGACCCGCTCTCTGCCCCTCTCCTGGTTTTAACATGCTGGCTACTCCCACTAATGATCCTGGCTAGCCAGAATCACACCCGAACAGAGCCGGCATCTCGACAACGAATGTATATTAGCCTTCTCGCCTCCTTACAAACATTCCTAATCCTGGCATTCGGGGCCACAGAAGTCATTATGTTCTACGTCATGTTCGAAGCAACTCTAGTACCCACCCTTATCATTATCACCCGCTGAGGGAATCAGGCAGAACGTCTGAACGCCGGAACCTACTTCCTCTTTTATACCTTGGCGGGATCTCTCCCACTTCTCGTTGCTCTTTTAACCCTGCAAAGTTCAACGGGAAGCTTGTCAATGCTCACATTCAACTTCGGGCAGCCCCTTACTCTTGTCTCCTGGGGGGACAAGCTTTGATGAGCCGGCTGCTTAGTGGCCTTCTTAGTAAAAATACCCCTCTATGGTGTTCACCTCTGGCTCCCCAAAGCCCACGTAGAAGCCCCCATTGCAGGATCAATGGTCCTAGCCGCCGTCTTACTAAAACTTGGGGGATATGGGATGATTCGAATAACTTCAATCCTTGACCCACTTACAAAGGAGATGGCATACCCATTTATTGTCCTGGCTCTCTGGGGAATCATTATGACCGGGTCCATCTGTTTACGACAGACAGACCTGAAGTCATTAATTGCTTACTCCTCGGTAAGTCACATGGGCCTCGTGGCCGGTGGTATTCTGATCCAAACCCCCTGAGGGCTAACAGGGGCAATCATTCTAATGATCGCCCACGGGCTGGTGTCCTCGGCCCTCTTCTGCTTGGCAAATACTGCTTACGAACGAACGCACAGCCGAACCATGGTACTAGCCCGAGGCCTACAGATATTATTCCCGCTTACAGCCACATGATGATTTATTGCCAACCTGGCCAATCTTGCACTTCCTCCACTCCCCAATCTAATGGGAGAGGTAATGATCATCACCACCCTCTTTAACTGATCTCCATGAACCCTCATCCTAACAGGAGTCGGAACCCTAATTACAGCGGGCTACTCCCTCTATATGTTCCTGATGACCCAACGGGGACCCGTCCCAGCCCACATCATCGGCCTCACCCCCTACCACACACGAGAGCACCTCCTCATCTCGCTCCACCTAATCCCTGTCCTTCTGCTTGTTTTGAAGCCAGAGTTCATGTGAGGATGATTCTACTGCAGATATAGTTTAACGAAAATGTTGGATTGTGATTCCAAAGACGGGAGTTCAAATCTCCTTATCCGCCGAGAGAGGCCTGTAGCAATAGAGACTGCTAATCTTTATCACCACAGTTAAAATCTGTGGCTCACTCGGCCTTTGAAGGATAACAGTCATCCGTTGGTCTTAGGAACCAAAAACTCTTGGTGCAAATCCAAGCAGAGGCTATGCAGACGACCTTAATCCTAACATCTTCGCTTACATTAATTTTTGCCCTCTTGGCCTACCCGGTCCTGACAACAATTGACCCCACCCCCAAGCCCGCCAACTGAGCTGTCACCCACGTGAAGACTGCGGTCAGCACCGCGTTCATAGTTAGCCTTCTCCCACTATTTATCTTTTTGGACCAAGGAGTAGAAACCATTCTCACCACCTGACACTGAATGAACACTTCTACCTTCAACATCAGCATTAGCTTTAAGTTCGACGCTTACTCCATCATCTTTACTCCTATTGCCCTTTACGTCACATGATCGATTCTTGAATTCGCCTCATGATACATACACGAGGACCCAAACATGAACCGATTCTTCAAGTACCTACTCATGTTCTTGATTGCCATGATTATCCTGGTCACAGCCAATAACATGTTCCAGCTATTCATCGGCTGAGAGGGCGTGGGGATTATGTCTTTCCTACTAATCGGATGATGATACGGCCGAGCCGATGCTAACACAGCCGCCCTACAGGCCGTCATTTACAACCGAGTAGGAGACATCGGGCTGATCATGACCATAGCATGATTTGCCATGAACCTGAACTCCTGAGAAATACAGCAAATCTTTTCGCTGTCCCACGGCATTGACATAACACTACCCCTGATCGGACTAATTGTTGCTGCCACGGGCAAGTCGGCACAATTCGGACTTCACCCCTGGCTCCCTTCCGCAATGGAAGGTCCCACCCCAGTCTCTGCCCTACTGCATTCAAGCACAATGGTTGTTGCCGGAATTTTCCTGTTAATTCGTCTTCATCCGCTGACCCACTCGAATCAGACTGCTTTAACCATTTGCCTCTGTCTAGGTGCGCTCACCACCCTATTCACCGCCACCTGTGCCCTTACCCAGAACGACATCAAGAAAATTGTAGCGTTCTCTACCTCAAGCCAACTTGGTCTGATGATGGTAACTATCGGCCTCGATCAACCTCAGTTAGCCTTCTTCCACATTTGCACTCACGCCTTCTTCAAGGCCATGCTATTCCTGTGTTCCGGGTCCATTATCCACAGCCTCAATGACGAACAGGACATCCGAAAAATGGGCGGAATACACAACCTGGCCCCATTTACCTCTACGTGTTTGACTATCGGGAGCCTTGCTTTAACGGGGACCCCCTTCCTCGCAGGATTCTTCTCAAAGGATGCCATCATTGAAGCTTTAAACACCTCATACCTAAACGCCTGGGCCCTAATCCTCACCCTTATTGCAACCTCCTTTACAGCGGTATATAGCTTCCGAGTAGTATTCTTCGTTGCTATAGGAACCCCTCGATTCCTCCCCCTCTCACCCATCAATGAAAACGACCCAGCGGTCATCAACCCCATCAAGCGATTAGCTTGAGGAAGTATTGTTGCGGGCCTGATCCTGACCTCTAATACCCTTCCCACGAACACTCCCGTTATGACCATGCCTCCCCTACTCAAGCTAGCAGCCCTTGCCGTCACAATCATTGGACTTTTAACAGCAATAGAACTAGCCGCTCTCACCGCCAAGCAATTTAAACCAACCCCAATCATTAAGCTCCACAACTTCTCGAACATGCTAGGCTATTTCCCAGCAGTCGTCCACCGGTTAGTCCCCAAGCTTAATCTGGTTCTCGGGCAAACGATGGCTAACCAACTAGTGGATCAGACCTGATTTGAAGCGGCAGGCCCAAAGGGCTTGGCCTCCACACAATCAAAGATGTCAGCAATCACTAGTGATGCCCAACGGGGGATCATCAAGACTTACTTAATCATCTTCCTCATCACTTGTGGGCTCGCTACACTTTTAGCCTCTACTTAAACAGCTCGTAAAGAGCCTCGACACAGACCCCGGGTCAGCTCCAACACCACAAACAAAGTCAAAAGCAACACTCAAGCACAGAAAAGCATCATGGCTCCCCCTAGAGCATACAGCATGGCAACCCCTGCCATATCTGGCCGAGTAATCAAGAGCTCTTTGACACTACTCATCACCCCTCCGCTGAGCTCATAAGCCGAAGGCCCAACATACAATGCCGCCGCTACAACACCTAAAAGGTAGAGCACGATGTACTCGAACACCGAAGCGTTTCCCCATCCCTCAGGATGGGCATCAGCCGCTAAAGCAACTGAGAAACCGAAAACAACCAACATACCTCCCAGGTAAATCAAGAACAAGACTATAGCCAGGAACGGCAGACCGCCCAGCGCTAAAACCCCGCAACAAGCCCCCGCACAAAACACCAGCCCAAAGGCTGCATAGAAGGGGGAAGGATTTGAACCAACCAACACCATTCCCAACACGAACCCAAAAAGAAGAAGACCAAAAGTAATTGACATAATTCCTACCCGGATTTTAACCGAGACTAATGACTTGAAAAACCACCGTTGTGATTCAACTATAAGAACGCTCTAATGGCAAGTTTACGAAAAACTCACCCACTTCTCAAAATTGCTAACGACGCAGTCGTTGACCTCCCAGCCCCTTCCAATATTTCAGTATGATGAAATTTTGGGTCACTTCTAGGACTGTGTTTAGCGACACAAATCCTAACAGGTCTGTTTTTAGCTATACATTATACCTCAGACATTGCCACCGCCTTCTCCTCCGTTGCCCACATTTGCCGTGACGTCAACTATGGATGACTGATTCGAAGCATGCACGCAAACGGAGCATCTTTCTTCTTCATTTGCATTTACGCCCACATTGGACGAGGACTCTACTACGGGTCTTACCTCTATAAGGAAACCTGAAATATTGGGGTCGTTCTCCTTCTCCTAGTCATGATGACCGCCTTCGTAGGCTACGTCCTTCCATGAGGACAAATGTCCTTCTGAGGTGCCACTGTCATTACAAATCTCTTATCAGCCGTCCCATACGTTGGAGACGTGCTCGTGCAATGAATCTGAGGGGGATTCTCCGTAGACAACGCAACTCTTACTCGATTCTTTGCCTTCCACTTCCTATTCCCATTTGTCATTGCAGGAGCTACGATCCTTCACCTTCTTTTCCTCCACGAAACAGGGTCAAACAACCCCGCAGGACTAAACTCAGATGCCGACAAGATTTCGTTCCACCCTTACTTCTCGTACAAAGACTTATTAGGGTTCGCCGTTATGCTTCTGGTACTCACATCTCTTGCTCTCTTCTCCCCAAACCTACTAGGAGATCCGGACAATTTCACACCTGCCAATCCACTAGTCACCCCTCCACACATCAAGCCTGAATGATACTTCCTGTTTGCCTACGCCATCCTTCGATCGATTCCTAACAAACTAGGGGGAGTCCTTGCTCTGCTCTCATCAATCCTGGTCTTAATGCTAGTCCCAATCCTGCACACATCTAAGCAGCGAGGACTTACTTTCCGACCCCTTACACAGTTCCTCTTCTGAGTTCTAGTTGCAGACGTTATTATTCTTACATGAATCGGGGGAATGCCTGTCGAACACCCATTTATTATCATCGGCCAGCTAGCATCAGTCCTATACTTCTCAGTTTTCCTAGTTCTCGCGCCCGTCGCCGGATGAGCGGAAAATAAGGCCATGGAGTGAAACTGCCTCAGTAGCTTAGCGTAAAAGCGCCGGTCTTGTAAACCGGAGACCGGAGGTTAAAATCCTCCCCGAGGCCCAGAAAAGAAAGATTTTAACTTCCACCTCTAACTCCCAAAGCTAGAATTCTAAACTAAACTATTCTCTGAAAACGCGCCAGTTATAGTATTGTCCATTCTGCACACCTAATTACGATGGGCTACATTGGCACAGTCAGGGGGTTAAAAATGTCTATGCATAATAGTGCATATATTTATGGTGTAGTACATATATATGCATGATTATACATACTTATGGTTTAATACATTAAACTAATGACCACCATATAGGATAGTTAAACCATGCAGGAAAGTAACGCATTAAGGTTGACCCAAACCATAACATAAGATTCAGAAAAAATAGAAGATCAGCTGATAAATAGAATAATCCCCACAACTGCAATCGAACATTTTCCATGCGTTATTCATCAAATATAGAAGTCTAGGATAATTGAATGTACTAAGAACCGACCAATGAGATAAATAATTGCATATCATGAATGATAAGATCACGGACAATAATTGTGGGGGTTTCACATGGTGAACTATTCCTGGCATTTGGTTCCTATTTCAGGGCCATTCTTGTAAGTTATTCCTCCCAGGTGAATTCTCCGTGCATAAGTTAATGTTAGGGTACTATCGACTCGTTACCCACCAAGCCTAGCATTCACTTATATGCATTTGGTATTTTTTTTTCGGCTCACACTCATCCGCATTTGGCGACTCCTTCCTAATGTTAACTTTCACGGTTGAACATATTCCTTGATTGGGACGTATAAAATGTAGAACTTCATCAGCATTGATAGAAGAATTGCATAACTGTTATCAAGTGCATAAACTGTCTATTCTTTCCTCAGAATCTCCATTATCAGTGCCCCCTTTCGCTTCTACGAGAAGGTTTTCGCGCGACAAACCCCCCTACCCCCCTACGCCGGAAGAGTCTTGTTATTCATGTCAAACCCCAAAACCATGGAAGTCTCGACCAGCGTCTGCAGCGAGTTTCGTTATTTGCTGTCTTTATAATGCCTCCAAAATTGTATCACTCTGTAAA